ATAAGTTATACCTACTATTGGATTTGAACCAATGACTCCTGCCGTATGAAAGCAATACTCTAACCACTGAGTTAAGTAGGTCATTTATAATTAAAAAGAGAAAGAAATGGAACCCGTCACATCGATGGATTATAAAAGTAATATTATTTATAAGCAATACCGATCAAAGAGATAAAAGAAATAGGATGTTGGATCATGTAATATTCATCTTGACAAGAAATTATCGACACGATAAAATAGATATCGCAAGCACAAGGGCTATAGCTCAGTTAGGTAGAGCACCTCGTTTACACGCGCGCCAATGTTTTTTCAGAGGAGTACATTATGAAATCAAAAAACTTATTGAGAAGTTGATGTCTTACTCCATAACTTTTAGGGAACAGGAGAACAATAGCCTGACAAAAGATTAGGTCCAATTTTGGTGCCCTTTTAGATTTTAAGCAACCAATAGAACCCATTATTGATTTAAGATATTGATAAGGGAAATACTCAGTCTATTCAATGCTAGGCATAATGAGTATAAAGACCTCAAAAAATTCTTTTTTCGTCCTATCTTATGAACTTTAAGGTGTATGAAGTTTCATATTGGATTATTTAAGTAAAAGGGGGGGCGGTGGAGACTTCATTTAACTTAGGTTGATCTAAGCCAAAAGCAACCCTACGTCAGGATAACCTTCTTTGAAAAACTTCGGTAGTGCTCTCAGATCGGAATCCAAATAAGAAATCAGAGCACGTGGAGCCATCTTCTTATCTTCCTATCAAGAGAATTATGGTAGACTAACTGATTATTTATATCAGTTAATGAAAGAGCCCAATGCAAGAAAATGCATGTTGGGTCTTTGAAACAGTTCGAATCATTTTGATAATAATCAGTTTAATCTGTTTTACCGAGAAGGTCTACGGTTCGAGTCCGTATAGCCCTAAAAAAATAAGATTCAAATACAAAAACAAAAATTGTATAGTTTTCATTTCTTCATTATTGTATTGTTTGTTGTTTGTAACTAGCCAGCCGCTTGCAATTGCTTGGTTCATTCGAAAAAAAAGCATTCTTATAAGCTTGCTTGCAGGAATCATTCAGGACAGAGCATAAAGCCGAAATCAAAAAAAAAAGTGCACTTCAATAGACCCAATCGCTATTTTTTTTTTTTTTTTTTTTTTTATCTTGTCTTAGCTAAACAAACCCAATTTTCTTCATTACTCTTCCTAAGTCAATTACATATGAATTTTTCCCCTTTCCTATCCGCAATCAAATCAAAAAGAGTTAGTGATACTTCTTTTCTTTGTCTTTGGGATACCTGCCGAAGCCTAATGAATTTTTGGAGTCAAAATTATGACACAAACTCATTTAAAAACAAACTCCAACCTAATTCAACAAAAATAAGATCTACTAGTAAGTTACACGAATTTAAAAACGACTTACTATAATTTATGATTTATGGACAAGCTGAGTTTGAAAAATTAGGATCTTTATTAACTTTCATTGTTAATATTGTAAAATAGGTTCTTCTTTTATTGGTATACCTTACCTGGTAAAGCACAAAACAAAGGAGTCTTTTCTTGCCCTAACATTCAATTACTAAATTGAATTAATTTAATTAATATATTTATATAAATTTAATATAGAAGTATAATTCTAAATTAATATTAATATAGAATAGAATAATAGAAGTATAAATTAGTTAATATAAGATCCTATTATATTATAATATATTATATTAATTATATTAATTAATTATATTAATGTTTAATATTATTTATTATTATTATTCAAATTATTTATTATTATTATTAAATTTATATTAATATTCTATTTTATATTTTATATTATATAGGTATTATATTACATATATAAATATATAATATAGGTATAGTATTTTCTATTTTTATATAGATTAGTATTTTATTAAGAATTCTATTTTGAATTCTTTTTTTTTTTTTTAGGTTTTTATAGAGAATCCGAAGTGAGATGAAAAATCGAGAAAAGAGTCTTATTTGTATTTGTATAAGGTAGAAGAGCAATAGCAATATATATTTAGAATTGATAATTAATATCGAAATAAAATTGAAGTTAAGTAAATGGAACAATTCTAGTCGATGAGTCTTGAAATGAGACATGTACCACAGCAAACAAAACTAAGCAGTTAAATTAAAATAAATTGTTATTTTGACTAAACAGTTATGAATGAGTTGACAATTCATTTCAATTCGACTCGAATAATCTAGTATAATTTCCACATTCATAGGAGTGCACCCATGTTTCTGCTTTACGAATATGATATTTTCTGGGCATTTCTAATAATATCAAGTGTTATTCCTATTTTGGCATTTCTAATTTCCGGCCTTTTATCCCCAATTAGAAAAGGGCCAGAGAAACTTTCTAGTTATGAATCCGGTATAGAACCAATGGGCGATGCTTGGTTACAATTTCGAATCCGTTATTATATGTTTGCTCTAGTTTTTGTTGTTTTTGATGTTGAAACGGTTTTTCTTTATCCATGGG